GAGACTCCACTAAAAAAAGGGGCCGAGCTTTCTTATGGTATCTTTATGGATATTGAATAAACCCGAGTTTTTCTTCTTGATTATTTTTTTCTTTTCGACATCTACACTTTTTTTATTCTCTAGGTAGGTTATCTATGAAATGCCAATCCAACACAAGTTCTTATTATTTTATAATAATAATATTTTTTTTTTCTCAACGTTCATATTGACAATAGTGTATTGAAAAAATATAATTGATCGTGGATAAATAGATCTATTTATCCACGCCCTATAAGTTTTTTTTACTTTACTTCATATAAGCGATAGGTTCCTTAAATTCTCTGGGATATATTTAATTTATCTTATCCGGGAATTTTTCAGATTTTCATTATAGCTGTTCATTTTTATGTTCATAATTTACTATAAAAAAATGTTTTTGATGGGGTCCAATCTCTCTTTTTTTTTTTTTCGATCGTATCTACACACCATAATTCTATTTTTGGGTTGCTAACTCAACGGTAGAGTACTCGGCTTTTAAGTGCGGCTAAAATCTTTTACACATTTGGATGAAGGAACGGATTCGTCCATACCGTTGGTAGAGTTTGTAAGACCCCGACTGATCCTGAGAGGGAACGAATGGAAAAAACAGCATGTCGTATAAATGAATAACTCATATCATAAATAAATAACTTTAAGATAGAGTACTTAACCCTTACGGGATCGGTACAAAATATTTGTTTAGTTTGTTAGAGTTTTAATTCTTAGAGCGGTACAAAAAATAAATTATGGTTGGATCGAGTGAATAAATGGATAGAGCCAAAAAGCTCCAATTATAGGGAAACAAAAAGAGCAACGAGCTTCGGTTCTTAATTCGAATAATTACCAATTACCCGATCTAATTATACGTTAGAAATATATTAGTCCCTGGGGCGGGCAAAGGTTATGAAATCACTTTAATAAGTGGATTCTTCACTTTTTTTTTGAATCCTAACTATTCTATTAATTATATCCCTGTGCGGAGACGAATGTGTAAAAGAAACAGTATATTGAGAAATATAATTCTAAAGTCAAAAGAGCGATCGGGTTGCAAAAATAAAGGATTTCTAAACATCTTCGGTATCTTATAACGAACAAGAACCAATCGGATGGAAAAAAAGAGAATCCATAGATTAATCATTTCCAAGGTATTTTTTCTTACTATGATACCTTGATACCTTGTTTTGACTGTATCGTACCTATGTATCGTATCATTTGATGACCCAAGAAATCCCCGGTTTTGGTTCAAATCGAATTTCAAATGGAGGAATTACAAGGCTATTTAAAGATAGATAGATCGCGAGAACGGGACTTCCTATACCCACTTCTCTTTCAGGAATACATTTATGCACTTGCTCATGATCATGGGTTAAATAAATCGATTCTTTATGAGCCTATGGAAAATTTAGGTTATGACAAAAAATATAGTTTAATAATTGTTAAACGTTTAATTACTCGAATGTATCAACAGAAGCATTTGATTATTTTTACGAATGATTCGAATCCAAATTTTTTTTTCGGGCATAATAAAAATTTGGATTCTCAAATGATATCAGAGGGGGTTGCAGTCATTGTGGAACTTCCATTCTCACTGCGATTAGTATCTTCCCCAGAAAGTAAAGAAATAGACAAATCTATGACTACTTTACGATCAATTCATTCCATATTTCCCTTTTTAGAGGATAAATTATTACATTTAAATCATGTATTAGATATACTAATACCCTACCCTATCCATCTGGAACTATTGGTTCAAACCCTTCGCTCTTGGATACAAGATGCTCCCTTTTTGCACTTATTGAGATTCTTTCTCTACAAGTATCATAATTGGAATAGTCTTATTACTCAAAAAACGAAAATGATTCTCTTTTTTTCAAAAGAGAATCAAAGATTTTTCCTGTTCCTATATAATTTTCATGTATATGAATCGGAATCCATATTTGTTTTTCTCCGTAAACAATCTTATCATTTACGATCAACGTCTTCTAGAGCTTTTCTTGATCGAACACATTTTTATAGAAAAAAAGCACATTTTTTAGTGGATTTTCGGAATGATTTTCATACTATCCTATGGTTGTTCAAGGATCCTTTCATACAGTATTTCAGATTTCAAGGAAAATCCATTTTGTCTTCAAAAGGAACCCCTCTTCTGATGAAGAAATGGAAATATTACCTTGTCAATTTATGGGAATGTCATTTTAACTTTTGGTCTCAACCGGATAGGATTCATATAAACCAATTATCCAATCATTTTATCGATTTTCTGGGTTATCTTTCAAGTGTACGACCAACTCCTTCAGCAGTAAGGAGTCAAATGTTAGAAAAGTCATTTATTATAGATATTTTTATTAAAAAGTTTGATACTATAGTTCCAATTATTCCTTTGATTGGATCATTGGCTAAAGCGAAATTTTGTAACTTTTCAGGACATCCCATTAGTAAGCCTGCTTGGGCGGATTCATCAGATTCTGATATTATCGATAGA